ATGATATGTTGGGAATCTCTTACGATAATCATCCACGCTTGAAACGTATCTTAATGCCTGAAAGTTGGATAGGATGGCCCTTACGTAAGGATTATATTGCCCCCAATTTTTATGAAATACAAGATGCTCATTGAATGATAAGAAAGCTATTTCCACTTAGACAATTTCAGATATTCAAGGATTGCACGTTTTGTTATAGATTAAGCCTAACAACAAAAGACAATTAGGGATTCATTGGAATTCTCACATTTAGTTGGAAGATACTTCTTTCGGATGGGTCACACCAATAGGATGAACCAAATGAGTTCTGCATCATGAACTTTGTACTGCGCACATTACTTAGACGGGTTCTAGAAAGGCATATAGGAAGGAATGGAGAAATCGAGAATAAAGAAATCTAATATGAAAGAAAAGCCAAAGAAATGAGATAATATCGGATTCTATTTCTTTGGATCTGAGCTGAATCTTGTCTATTTCAACCCCCCTAGATTCGGATTCTACTTTTGAGCCTTTCCACAATTAACTAATTTTACCTTTCTAATATGTATTACGTCTTTCTAATATGTATTACGTATTCAAATTCGTTTGAACAAGAGGAGAAAAAAAGAGGAGATAGAATCCAATTCTTTTAGATACTTTATCTAAGAAACTCTACCCATCTATGTTCTAGATGGGGTATATCTCGCTAAACTGGATAAAGCTATTATTCTAATCTAGACTATAAAAAAATATGTATGTGGATTCATATCAATTAATTAGAAATTCATTCTAGGGAAGAGAGACCCATACAAATTAATCATGTGCCAAGAACCAGATTTGAACTGGTGACACGAGGATTTTCAGTCCTCTGCTCTACCAACTGAGCTATCCCGGCTATTCCCAATCTCGATTGGAACCGCTAACATGAGGATTTAGAGTCCTTTCCGTAGTATCCTCATTTTATCATATAACTGGGGTCTATGTCAATTAAAAGGACAAAAGTCGATTAAAAAATTTTATCAAAGCCGGGGGATTTCTTCGATCTTCAAAAAGATGACTTTGTAAGTTTCAGTATGAGTAATGATATTGTATTGATCGGGAATCATTCAACTAGGGATTCCTTGCTCAAAGATGTTCATTTCTATGTGTATCATAGATATCAAATTGTGATAAGAGAAAGCCATTTACGCTTAGAAAAAAAATCCATTTCTAAAAGAATAGAGTGAATGAGAAAGATAAGGAATTTGGAACCGCTAAGGAAAGGGGGTCGGATAAATAGTTGGGGAGTTAAATAGTCTTTTTGGGGATAGAGGGACTTGAACCCTCACGATTTTTAAAGTCGACGGATTTTCCTTTTACTATAAATTTCATTGTTGCCGGTATTGACATGTAGAACGGGACTCTATCTTTATTCTCGTCCGATTAATCAGTTCTTCAAAAGATCTATCAGACTATGGAGTGAATGATTTGATCAATGAATATTCGATTCTTTCTTCAATGTAGAATGGATTCACACCAATTCTTCGATTTTTTATAGAAAAACTACGGATTCGGGTCGTCATTAATCATTTGATATAGTATTCAATACGTATGTATATACGTTTATCCTTCACTTCATTCTTTTTCTTTCTGAAGTTTCGATGTAAAGAGTCCTCTACGAACGCATTTAACTCCATTTGTTAGAATAGCTTCCATTGAGTCTCTGCACCTATCCTTTTTTTCTGAACCTTTGTTTGTTTTCAGAAAACAGGATTTGGCTCAGGATTGCCCATTTTTGTTAATTCCAGGGTTTCTCTGAATTTGAAAGTGATCACTTAGTAAGTTTCCATACCAAGGCTCAATCCAATTAAGTCCGTAGCGTCTACCAATTTCGCCATATCCCCCTTTCTTTTTGTTTTGAGATTAGGATCTCGTTGTGATTTCATTCCTTGTTATTTTTCTTTCATTTATACTGGAACCATTGAATTCATTAGATACCGATTCCTATCTCGAAAACGCGTTTTCTCCTCTTTGATTTTATTAACTATCTTCTATAGGAGACCCTTTTTTTGTCCAATCAAAAATGATTTTATCATTTCGGAATCCGCAATTCAATATAGATGGATATATACCCGATCTATATGTCTCGCTTCCTGTCATTTTGCCATTCAATTTGGAATACTTGAACGATCGATTCTTGTTTTTTATCTTCACTTTCCCCTGAAAGCCGAGGAATGTCTCATTAGTTATAACTAACCATTCCATTAAACAATTAGAATTTGAAATAAATATAGAATGAGAGATATATATAATATAGAATATAATATACAAATATAGAATATAATATAGAACTGTAATAAAAAGTATTTCAAATGCCAAAAAAAGAAATGAAAAAGAATATTTACCATTCAATTCAAATTGAAAATCAAAGAATATTAACAATATTTACAATCACTATTTAATAATATTAGTATTAGAATTGTGATAAATCGAAATTCTAGATCGCTATATTAATCCTTATGCTCTAGAATATTCAATAGAA